CTACGAACAGAATTGTTCCATTATTACCAACGAAATGGAATGAAATAAATATTAACCCTTGCTCCGAAATAATCCACTGAAAGGGAGAGGTCCATAGTATAGTCTTTTCCAATGCGATAAAGTTACATAGTGTCTATTTTTCTTTGATAAAGGGGTATTTCCATGGGTTTGCCTTGGTATCGTGTTCATACCGTCGTATTGAATGATCCCGGTCGGTTGCTTGCTGTACATATAATGCATACAGCTCTCGTTTCTGGTTGGGCCGGTTCAATGGCTCTATACGAATTAGCAGTTTTTGATCCCTCTGACCCCGTCCTTGATCCAATGTGGAGACAAGGTATGTTCGTTATACCCTTCATGACTCGTTTAGGAATAACCAACTCGTGGGGCGGTTGGAGTATCACAGGAGGGACTATAACGAATCCGGGTATTTGGAGCTACGAAGGTGTGGCTGGGGCACATATTTTGTTTTCGGGTTTGTGCTTCTTGGCAGCTATCTGGCATTGGGTATATTGGGATCTAGAAATATTCTGTGATGAACGTACAGGAAAACCTTCTTTGGATTTGCCCAAGATTTTTGGAATTCATTTATTTCTATCAGGATTAGCTTGCTTTGGGTTTGGTGCATTTCATGTAACAGGCTTATATGGTCCTGGAATATGGGTGTCTGATCCTTATGGACTAACTGGAAAAGTACAATCTGTAAATCCTGCGTGGGGCGTAGAAGGTTTTGATCCTTTTGTTCCGGGAGGAATAGCCTCTCATCATATTGCAGCAGGTACATTGGGCATATTAGCGGGCCTATTCCATCTTAGTGTCCGTCCGCCCCAACGGCTATACAAAGGATTACGAATGGGTAATATTGAAACTGTCCTTTCCAGCAGTATTGCTGCTGTCTTTTTTGCAGCTTTTGTTGTTGCTGGAACTATGTGGTATGGCTCCGCAACTACCCCCATCGAATTATTTGGCCCCACTCGTTATCAATGGGATCAAGGATACTTCCAGCAAGAAATATATCGAAGGGTTGGTGCCGAACTAGCAGAAAATCAGAGTTTAGCAGAAGCTTGGTCTAAAATTCCCGAAAAATTAGCTTTTTATGATTACATTGGCAATAATCCAGCAAAGGGGGGATTATTTAGAGCGGGCTCGATGGACAACGGGGATGGAATAGCTGTTGGATGGTTAGGACATCCCGTCTTTAGAGATAAAGAAGGGCATGAGCTTTTTGTACGTCGTATGCCTACTTTTTTTGAAACATTTCCAGTAGTTTTGGTAGACGGAGACGGGATTGTAAGAGCCGATGTTCCTTTTAGAAGGGCAGAATCAAAGTATAGTGTCGAACAAGTAGGAGTAACTGTTGAGTTCTATGGTGGCGAACTCGATGGAGTCAGTTATAGTGATCCTGCTACTGTGAAAAAATATGCTCGACGTGCTCAATTGGGCGAAATTTTTGAATTAGATCGTGCTACTTTGAAATCTGACGGTGTTTTTCGTAGTAGCCCTAGGGGTTGGTTCACTTTTGGACATGCTTCGTTTGCTTTGCTCTTCTTTTTCGGACACATTTGGCATGGGGCTAGAACCTTGTTCAGAGATGTTTTTGCTGGTATTGACCCAGATTTGGATTCTCAAGTGGAATTTGGAGCATTCCAAAAACTTGGAGATCCAACTACAAGGAGACAGGTAGTCTGAACTGTTCTTGTATCTTTCGCCTCTATTGATATTGAATTTTTTTGATTTAACTTTGACTTTGACATAGAGTACCAGAGAAATATTGATTTGAATCACCACCTTTTCTTTTACTCTTGGCCTTTTTTAATCTGGGAGATGATCCCAAACGAACAGGTGTGGAAGCTATAATTGTAAACCACGATCGAATTTATGGAAGCATTGGTTTATACATTCCTCTTAGTCTCAACTCTAGGAATAATTTTTTTCGCTATATTTTTTCGAGAGCCTCCTAAGGTTCCGACTAAAAAGTAAAAAAAAAGGCGAAATAATTTTGCATTACTTTACTTCAACTAGTCCCCGTGTTCCTCGAATGGATCTCTTAGTTGTTGAGAGGGTTGCCCAAAAGCGGTATATAAGGCGTACCCCGTAAAACTTACAAGTAAACCAGATATAAAGATGGCGACTAGTGTTGCTGTTTCCATTATTATAAAAATTCAAGACCACAATGGATCTATGATAAGATCGTTTATTTACAACAGAATGGTATACAAAGTCAACCGATCTCAACCAATGCAATAGGATTTATGGCTACACAAACCGTTGAGGGTAGTTCTATATCTGGTCGTCCAAAACAAACTAATATAGGGAATTTGTTGAAACCATTGAATTCGGAATATGGGAAAGTAGCTCCTGGGTGGGGAACCACCCCTTTGATGGGGGTCGCAATGGCTTTATTTGCAGTATTCCTATCTATTATTTTGGAGATTTATAATTCTTCCGTTTTACTGGATGGAATTTCCATGAATTAGGTCCATTAAAATCACGAAGTACTGGCTTTTCAATCAAAAATGAATCACTTAGGACTCGGATTTCTAGGCCATTCGGGCAGTTCGACCGTGGAATTCTTTTGTTTCTGTATTTCTGGAATATGAGTAAAGTATATGATTGGTTCGAAGAGCGTCTCGAGATTCAGGCGATTGCAGATGATATAACTAGTAAATACGTTCCTCCTCATGTCAAC